AAATTCACTTTATCTTTATTTCGACTATAAAAAAGTCACTTTATAATATTAGTAAGAAAAATTCACATATTTTTTGTGATTTATCCTACTTGTCACAAGCATATGTATTTTACAAATTATCACAAACCCAAGTTATTAATTTGTCTAAATTTAGATCTGTTCTTCAATATAACACAACGTCTTGCTTCCTTAAGACTAAAATAAAGGACTATTTTAAAACACTAGGAATATTTCATTCGGAATTAAAACATAAGAAACTTCAGAGTTATAGAATCAATCAATGGAAAAACTGGTTAAGATGGCATTATCAATACGATTTATCTCAGATTAGATGGTCTAGATTAATGCCAAAAAAATGGCGAACTAAGGTTAATCGAAGTTGTATGGCTCAAAATAAAAATCGAAACTTAAACAAATGGAATTCATATGAAAAAGACCAATTAATTCATTACAAAAAAGAAAATGATTCGGAACTCTATTCATTATCAAACCAAAAAGATAATTTTAAAAAATGTTATAGATATGGTCTTTTAGCATATAAATCAATTAATTATGAAAATAAAAGTGACTCATTTTTTTCTAGATTACCCTTTCAAGTAAAGAAGAACTTAGAAATTTCGTATAATTCCAACACGTCCAAACACAACTTTGTTGATATGCCCGGCAATCTTCATATCAATAATTATCTAAGAAAGGTCAATATTCTAGATATAGAAAGAAATCTCGATAGAAAATATTTTGATTGGAAAATTATCCATTTTTCTCTTAGACAAAAAGGAGATATTGAAGCCTGGGTTAAGATCGATACCAACAGTAATCCAAATACTAAAATTGGTATTAATAATTATCAAATAATTGATAAAATTGAGAAAAAAGGGGTTTTTTATCTTACAACTCATCAAAATCCAGAAAAAACTCAAAAAAATTCGAAAAAAGTCTTTTTTGATTGGATGGGAATGAATGAAAAAATATTTAATCGTCCCATATTGAATCTGGAATTTTGGTTCTTCCCAGAATTTGTACTACTTTATAATGTCTATAAAATAAAACCGTGGATTATACCAAGCAAATTCCTTCTTTTTAATTTGAATACAAATGAAAATGTTATTCAAAATAAAAACAAAAAAAAAAACTTTTTTCTACCATCAAATAAAAAAATAAAGAATCGAAGTCAAGAAACAAAAGAACCCCCAAGTCAAAGAGAGCGTGGATCAGATATAGAAAACAAAGGAAATCTGAGCCCTGTTTTTTCAAAACATCAAACCGATAAAGATTACGTGGAATCAGACACAAAAAAGGGTCAAAATAAAAAACAATACAAAAGCAACACGGAAGCAGAACTAGATTTGTTCTTGAAACGTTATTTGCTTTTTCAATTGAGATGGAACGATGCTTTGAATAAAAGAATGCTCGAAAATATCAAGGTATATTGTCTCCTGCTTCGACTGATAAATCCAACCAAAATTACTATATCGTCAATTCAAAGGAGAGAAATGAGTTTGGATATAATGCTGATTCAGGCAAATTTACCTCTTACAGACTTGATGAAGAAGGGGGTATTGATTATCGAACCTATTCGGTTGTCTGTAAAACATAATGGACAATTTATTATGTATCAAACCATAGGTATTTCATTGGTTCATAAAAGTAAACACCAAACTAATCAAAGATACCGAGAACAAAGATATGTTGATAAAAAGAATTTTGACGAATTCATTCTGCAACCTCAAACTCAAAGAATAAATACAGAAAAAACTCATTTTGATTTGCTTGTTCCTGAAAATATTTTATGGTCTAGACGTCGTAGAGAATTGAGAATTCGAAGTTTTTTAAATTCTTTGAATTGGAATGTCGTCGATAGAAATTCAGTATTTTGCAACGAAACCAATGTAAAAAACTGGAGTCAATTTTTGGGTGAACGGAAACCCCTTTATAAAGATAAAAATGAATTAATTAAATTTAAGTTCTTTCTTTGGCCTAATTATCGATTAGAAGATTTAGCTTGTATGAATCGTTATTGGTTTGATACCAATAATGGTAGCCGTTTCAGTATCTTAAGGATACATATGTATCCACGATTGAAAATTAATTGATAGTACTATATACCCTGTCTCGTATAGAGTATCTGAAAGCAAACAAATGCAAACATGCCTTGTTTTATATCTCATTCGAATCTAATTCGAGTAGACAATACTAAATCAATAAAATAAGGTATTGATTAGATCTAGAAATGAATCAACAGAATCTTCTTCATTTTAGGATTTTTGGTTTCAATTATTCGCTTTTGTGACTGAAAAAAACGTACCTACCACCTTTTTGGATTCCTATCTGAATCAAATTTGAAATTTGATTAATTTATTGGAATTGCTAAAATTAGAGGTTCATAAAGAAATTAAGTCTATATACCACGTTCAAATTACTGGCATTATTATTACTGATCAATAAAATTATAAAAAATCCATATCTGTAAAATAAAGAAAGGGGAAATTCATTTATGGTAAAAAATTCTGTCATTTCAGTTATTTTTCAAGAAGAAAAGAAAGGATCTGTTGAATTTCAAGTATTCAATTTCACCAATAAGATACGGAGACTTACTTCACATTTAGAATTGCACAAAAAAGACTATTTATCTCAGAGAGGTTTGAAGAAAATTTTGGGAAAACGTCAACGACTGCTAGCTTATTTGGCAAAAAAAAATAGAGTACGTTATAAAGAATTAATTAATCAGTTGGACATTCGAGAGACAAAAACTCGTTAATTTGATTAATTTGAAGAGTTATTTCATTTTCACTTATATGTTTCGATTAAATTTTGATGAACTTCTTTTCACTTTCAGTAATTCATGGAAGAATGAATCGTTAAAAAACTTATGACTGCACCAACTACAAGAAAAGACCTCATGATAGTCAATATGGGGCCTCAGCACCCATCAATGCACGGTGTTCTTCGACTCATCGTTACTCTAGATGGTGAAGATGTTGTCGACTGCGAACCAATATTGGGTTATTTACATAGAGGGATGGAGAAAATTGCGGAAAACCGAACAATTATACAATATTTGCCTTATGTAACACGTTGGGATTATTTAGCTACTATGTTCACAGAAGCAATAACCATAAATGGACCCGAACAATTAGGCAATATTCAAGTACCTAAAAGGGCTAGCTATATCAGAGTCATTATGTTGGAGTTGAGTCGGATAGCTTCTCATTTGTTATGGCTCGGTCCTTTTATGGCGGATATTGGTGCACAGACCCCTTTCTTCTATATTTTTCGAGAAAGAGAATTGATATATGACCTATTCGAAGCTGCCACCGGTATGCGAATGATGCATAATTATTTTCGTATTGGAGGAGTGGCTGCCGATCTACCCTATGGCTGGATAGATAAATGTTTGGATTTTTGCGATTATTTTTTAACAGGGGTTGCTGAGTATCAAAAACTTATTACCCGGAATCCTATTTTTTTAGAACGAGTTGAAGGCGTAGGCATTATTGGGGGAGACGAGGCCTTAAATTGGGGTTTATCGGGACCAATGCTACGAGCTTCCGGAATAGAATGGGATCTTCGTAAAGTTGATCATTATGAGTCTTACGACGAATTTGATTGGCAGGTTCAATGGCAACGAGAAGGGGATTCATTAGCTCGTTATTTAGTACGAATCGGTGAAATGACAGAATCCATAAAGATTATTCAACAGGCTCTGGAAGGAATTCCAGGAGGGCCTTACGAAAATTTAGAAATGCGACGTTTTGACAGATTAAAAGATCCTGAATGGAATGATTTTGAATATCGGTTTATTAGTAAAAAGCCTTCTCCAACTTTTGAATTGTCGAAACAAGAACTTTATGTGAGAGTTGAAGCCCCAAAAGGAGAATTGGGGATTTTTCTGATAGGAGACCAGAGCGTTTTTCCTTGGAGATGGAAAATTCGCCCACCAGGTTTTATCAATTTGCAAATTCTTCCTCAGTTAGTTAAAAGAATGAAATTGGCTGATATTATGACAATACTAGGTAGCATAGATATCATTATGGGAGAAGTTGATCGTTGAAATGATAATTGATACAACAGAAATAGAGACTATCAATTCTTTTTCCAAATTGGAATCCTTAAAAGAAGTCTATGGGATCATATGGATGCTTGTCCCTATTGTGACTCTTGTATTAGGAATCACAATAGGTGTACTAGTAATTGTTTGGTTAGAAAGAGAAATATCTGCAGGAATACAACAACGTATCGGGCCTGAATATGCCGGCCCTTTAGGAATTCTTCAAGCTCTAGCAGATGGGACAAAACTACTTTTGAAAGAGAACCTTATTCCATCTACAGGAGATACTCGTTTATTCAGTATTGGACCATCCATAGCAGTAATATCTATCTTTCTAAGTTATTCAGTAATTCCTTTTGGTGATCACCTTGTTCTAGCCGATCTTAGTATTGGTGTTTTTTTTTGGATTGCCATTTCAAGTATTGCTCCCGTTGGACTTCTTATGTCGGGGTATGGATCAAATAATAAATATTCCTTTTTAGGTGGTCTACGGGCAGCTGCTCAATCAATTAGTTATGAAATACCATTAGCTCTATGTGTGTTATCAATATCTCTACGTGTGATTCGGTGAGACCTAAAATTTATCAAAATTCTTTTCTTTCTAGAAACAAGGATAAAAATATTTGATTGACTATATATATTTTTATTTTTCTTCAGCATTTGAGTTGATGAACTAAACCAGATAGTTATATGAGTGAAAGAAAACGGCTTCTAAATTTGCAGTAAAAAAGTTGAGTCTCATTTCCTATGTACAAGAATCAAATGGTGAAAAAAGTAAACATAAGCAAGAGAGATTGTTTACCCCAAGATTCGTGAATTGTCATGATAGCTTGAAGCGGGTTCAAAAGACCAACTCTATGGAGTTTTTACTGTCTATTACCATAGATGGATTTCCACAACGGGAGGTTTTTGAAACAAAAAATGAGTGGATGGTTAGGAAGACCAAGATACA